CCGGAACAAATGGTTATCTGGATGGATTAGAAATTGGACAAGTAAGAAAATTTCTCGTTCAGTTACGCACTTACTTAAAAACGAATAAACCGCAGTTCCAAGAAATAATATCCTCTACCAAGACATTAACCACTGAAGCAGAAAGCTTTTTGCAAGAAGGTATTCAAGAGCAACTCGAACGTTTTCTACTTCAGGATAAATTATAAAAAAAGAAAAGAAACGGATAATTCTTATTTTTGATTCTTTAGTCAATTTTATTCTTTAATTAAAATTCAATTTTTTAAAAATTCTATAACTAGAAGTATATTAAGTTAAGTATATATAATAGAAAGAAGTATATAACTAATATCTGTTTAATATTAAATCTTAAAGCATTCAGAATTTCTTTCTTATTCTATTTATTTCTTATCTTTTTTCTAATATAGAAGAAAAAAATATTATATATAATATATAGAAATGGAAATAATAGATAAATATCAATATATTTATATCTATATTGATATTGCGTCCAATAGGATTTGAACCTATACCAAAGGTTTAGAAGACCTATGTCCTATCCATTAGACAATGGACGCTTTTCGCTTTTTTTTACTTTAAATAAAAAAAAAAGAATGTGCTAAATCTTTTTAGCAATTGTGTATTGAAGTGAATTCAATACACAATTGCTATTAGACAATTCTAATAGATAAAATTATCTCTAATAAAAAGGGGCAATTTAGAATTTAGAGCGGGTAGCGGGAATCGAACCCGCATCGTTAGCTTGGAAGGCTAAGGGTTTTAGTCGACGTCGATTGATCATTTTTATATTTTTAACGTCTCTAATTCAAAACCGAACATGAAACTTTGGTTTCATTCGGCTCCTTTATGCTGAATGGAGAAATTCCCAAATAAAAAAAGACGGGAACGAAATAAAAATCAAAATTTGATCCATAACATCTATGTTAGCTTTTTTTTTTCCGTATGGGTGCTTTCACAGAAAATTTTGCTTTCTAGATGATCCTTCTAGAAGATAGAAAAGGCGAACTCGAACAATCTTTCTAGTTACTTCGTTCTTTATTTCTATTTAACGGAATCCTTAGGAAAAGTATTTTGTTTCCACCGAGCTAAAACAATATAATATGTCGATGCCTTTAGTAAACCAAAGTTCTCGTTTAATAGCTATTTTGCTTCAATTTTTTCTATACCAAAAAATGAATAGAACTGAAGATTTAGTTACGATTAGAAAGAAACTTTTCTAGCTTTATCCATGGATCCTCTTGTTATACTTATTAAATTGTAAATAGTCATTCAAAAATTCTGTTTCGGAATTTCATAATCCAAATTGACAATTGATTAGAGTCTTTGGATACAAATTACGAGAATCTATAATCTTCCTTGAATCTTTCATTGAAAGGTAAAGGACTAAATCCTTTTAAGAAATAAAGTTTTTGATCGGAAGATTAATCAAACCGAGAGACCCTTTAACTATTAAAGGGGTTAAAGGAACGAATCACACTTTTACCACTAAACTATACCCGCTACAATGCAATTATTGCATATAAATTGACCTTTTGTCGAACAAAGTAATCGGGAGTGTAATAAAAAAAATCTGAAAAAAAATTCTAAAATTCTAACGTAGACTTAATAAAATTAGTAAAAGCGGATTCCTTTTTTTTTTTTTATTGAGATTTTTTTTGTCTAAAAATCCATCGGATGAGTCTTTTTAACAAAAAAAGGCCCGGCTGGGGACTGACCAGGCCAGGCTATTAAAATAAAAAAGATCTTTTACTTGTGTTTGGACGAGACAAAATAAAAAAAGGATTCTCTATTTCTATTATTGTGGTTTTCTTTATTTCTCTTTCGAGTTCGAGCCTTTTCTTTATCTAATCTTTATCTACATTTTTTATGTAAATAGAATTACTGAAAAAGTTCTCTAAAAAAGTTCTATAAAAAAAGGTTCTATAATAGTAATATATATATATTATTTATATATAAATAGATGCAAAATATATTTATATAATAAAAAATAAATTATAATTATATATAATAAAATATAGAAAATTAAAATATAAAATATATATAATATAAAGAATAATCTATAAAAAAAAACAAAAAAAGAAAGCTTTTTAAGAATAAAGTGGAGACGGTTTTTTTTCAAGCCTTTTTTTTGTCTAATGGAACTTAATAAGTATCCCTTTTCGATTAGGAGAGATGGCTGAGTGGACTAAAGCGTTGGATTGCTAATCCATTGTACGAGTTAATCGTACCGAGGGTTCGAATCCCTCTCTTTCCCTTTCTCCTTTTGATGATGTGTAATAGATAAAATCCTAATAAAATTCGACCATTTCCACTAATTAAATAAAGCAATAAAAAATCTTTGTTTTTTATTCTTCACGTCCCGGATTACGTCCTGGATCGTTAGATAGGAATCCAAATATGAAGAGAGAAACAAAGAATATAACTACAGTGTATACAAAAAGTTTGAGAGTAAGCATTAAACAATCTCCAAGATCTTACTTAAAAAAAAAAAGAGAATAGATTCTCTATTTTTATACCAAATATCTAATTTTGATACCAATAAATCAAGTGATTTATTTTTTTTCTAGAAAAAAAATAAAAAAAAAAGGTTTCAGAAAGTCGTTTGTAATAAGATAATAGTCGAGTCTTTAATATTCAAACAGATTTGCATATCAACATCTAGATATTTTTTTTTGATGAACTATAATCTAATTAGGTTCTTTCATTTAGGGAAAAGAGGATAAAATTTAGGAAATAGAATGATCCAGATTTAGTATGGCTACAAAAAAAAATTCAATGTTTGAATTGAGAGTTCGTTCATACGTCAAGATTTTTTTGATCTTTTGAATTGTTGGAAGAATAAAAAAAGTGAATTTTTCTAAGACAGTATTAAGAATTTCATCGAAAACTTACAGCTGCTTGCCAAACAAAGGCTAAGAGAAGAAAGAAAAGAGGTATTACGGGCATAACATCTACAATTGGATTCAAAAAGGCGTAGGCCTCCGGCAATTTGGCGACTAAAAAAGTGCTTGAAAAAAGAGCAGAATTAAAACAAATACAGATCAAATTAAATATATTAAGCATAACAAAAATTGGTGTTCTTGTGGATAATTTCATTTTGATTGAGTTATTAATATATTTTTTATATAAGGAAAAAAATAAAGAAATATAGTCTAAAAAGACTTTGTTGAACTTACTCAATCAAAAATTCTTTCATTCTCTTATGAGAATTAAAGAAATAATATTTTCATACAATATCTTAATTGAATTCTATGTAATGATCAATAAAGTAAGTTTGATTTGCTATCTACACGTGTCAAAACTCTAGCACCAATGTAATATATATTTAATTTGGGCTGAAATTGAATTGACGAACAACCAATAGCAATATTACTCTTTTAGTAGTCTTGAATAAAAATCGAAATGGGGCGTAGCCAAGCGGTAAGGCAACGGGTTTTGGTCCCGCTATTCGGAGGTTCGAATCCTTCCGTCCCAGAGTACAGTCATTACGGAATCAATCTTCTATTGCCTTTGGTACACCATCTTTCTCTTTCTGTTTCAAAATCCAAATCCAATATTTTTTTAAAATAAAATATTGAAACGAAAAGAAGAATCAACTTATTTTTCATCATTTCAACCGAAGTCAAAAAAATATATTTGCTTTTTTTATTTGTGTGTGATGCGGGTTAAGTAAGGTAGAACCGTAGATTCTAAGAGTTTTAATAAAAAAAAAATCTATATTTATATAAATATAGATTTCTATTCAAATTTGGATTTTACATATATAAAATCTAATATGGGATTCATTTGAATTCTGACTGAACCTTTTACGCGTAAATTCACTATTCCATTAATAGAGAAAGAAAAAGTATAGATTACGATATACTGACTGAACTATACTATGACTTTTCATGATTCCATAATTGAATCAATTACACAAACTCGAGGAATGTTATGGTAAAACTTCGTTTAAAACGATGTGGTAGAAAGCAACGTGCGACTTGAATTGAAGGACATGATCGGCTGTGGATTTTTTGATCCGCCACTTTTATTTTTATTTTTATTTTATATAGGCATATAGGTGCTCTTGGCTCGACATTTTTTGTTCTATTTTACTAGAGTCCTACACTTTTTTGGAATATAAAAAAGAGTACAGGATGGAGCTCGAGGAGAATATAAAGTTTTTAGTCCTTTCGCAGTAGTAAGGATCTAGGGTTAGTGCGAATCAATAAGTTGGAACAACTTCGTAAGTTTTTTTTTATATTGAAAAAAAGTCCTTTCAAGCAATTTTACAATGGAAAAGGAAATTTTCTTAAAATTGAAAAATTCTTTGAAACAAAAGTCTATCATGCGTGAATCAAGCGTTTGTATGATTCTTTGATAGAAAGAAAAAAAATCATAAACAAAATAAGGGGCTTGTTGCTGCCCTTTTTTAATAAAACGATTCAAGATCACCGAAGTCATGTCTAAACCCAAAGATTCAAAGTAAGGATAACGAATCCGGAAACAAGGAAATCCCGTTTTCAATTGTTTGAACAACTAGATCAGAATGCAGAATCAAAATTTATTCTAAAAATGAGAAAAAAAAAAAAAAGGGTTAGAGACTACTCAATAAAAAGAGTACTTAAGGATTCTCTGTTGAGATATTTGAGAGTTATTTAACTTGAGTTACGAGAGTACGAATGGTACGAATGAATGCTTTTTATGAAAAAAAAGAGTTAGGGTTTCAATACTGGCTAATTTATTTAATGTTTTTATTAATCTATTTAATATTTTAATTTGATACAGAGAGTTAACTTCTACTCATTGAATTTTTTTCTCGAGCCGTACGAGGCCAAAGCCTCTTATACGTTTCTAGGGGGGGTATTATTCATATACATCTATCCCAATGAGCCGTTTATCGAATCGTTGCAATTGATGTTCGATCCCGAAGAGAAGGAAGAGATCTTCGGAAAGTGGGTTTTTATGATCCGATAACTAATAAAACTTATTTTAATCTTCCTGCTATTCTAGATTTCCTTAAAAAAGGCGCTCAACCAACAAGAACAGTTCATGATATTTCAAAGAAGGCAGGGATTTTTACGGAATTAAGTCTTAATAAAACGAAATTGAATTAATGAAATATAAAAAAGAGGATGTGAAAGACTCGTATATAGCTTGGTATCAAATTTTATCTACTCTTTTCTTTCCTCCTCTTTCGCTTCCATCATATTTATTTTGATTTATTAGAATTTCGATTTCTTATTAGTATTCCTACTAAGGTACGAATACTAAAAAATACCCTGCTAACAACTACTATGTTTTATAATCATAAACAAATTTATAAAAAGAATTTTGGATCTATAGAAATTAGAATTTTTGTATAAATACAAAATAATACTGTATAGAAAAAAATATATTAATATATGATTTTCTAAATATATATTACATCGCTATGAATAATTTATTCATTATTCATAAAAAATTAAAGGCCATAAAAATGGGTCTAAAAAAGTATAAAAAGATTTGAGATTACCCTAACTGGCTTAGTTTTCATTCATTGTATGAACTAACAAACCAAGGGGTTAAGCTCTTTTATTTATTTTTTCTAGTCTTTTCGCTATATGAAAAATTCACAATCATATTGACAACAGTGTATCGACCAACTATAATTCTCTCATAGAGAAATAGATCCATTTATCCCTGACGCACACATGCCTGGATTTTTCTTTTTTTTTTTTTTTTTCTGTTTGTATCTACATATTTGCAGTACTTTCTTTTTTTGTTTTTTGGGGTTGCTAACTCAACGGTAGAGTACTCGGCTTTTAAGTGCGACTAGCATCTTTTACACATTTGTATGAAGAAAAGGATTCGTCCAGATCTGCGGTAGAGTTTGTAAGACCACGACTGATCCTGAAAGGAATGAATGGAAAAAATAGCATGTCGTATCAAGGGAGAATTCAGATAAAATTTTTTTGCTTTCCTGATCGGTACAACCTTGTTTTCGGTGTCGAAAAAAAAAAAAAAAAGGAATTCCAATTTGGGTCTAGTGAATAAATATAAATGGATGGATAAAAAACCAGTTTTCCCGATTCCAGGAAAAAAAAAGAAACGAGCTTCCATTCGTAATTTGAAAAATTACCCGATCTAATTAAATGTTAAAAATAGATTAGTGCCTAATACGGGTATGGGAAGGGATTTTTTTCTTGCGTGTTATTATCAATTTTTTCAGGAGTCCTAATTATTTTTTTCCCTAGTCCGTTTGGGTTAGGTTGGAGATGGATGTGTAAAAGAAGCAGTATATTGATAAAAATATATATATTTCCAAAATCAAAAGAGCGATTAGGTTAAAAAAAATAAAGGATTTCTAATCATCTTGTTTTGTTATTCTATAATATAACGAACAGAAACCTATTAAAGATAGAGAATCCGATTAGCAGTCTACCTGTTTATGAGGTATCTATTGCTTTCGTAGTCTAATACCTTATTTTGACTGTATCGCACTATGTGTCATTTGAGAACTCAAGAAAATAAAGACTTTACTTTCAATTCAAATAGAATTTCAATCCAAATGGAGAAATTTCAAGGATATTTAGAGTTCGATGGGGCTCGGCAACAGAGTTTTCTATATCCACTGTTTTTTCGGGAGTATAGTTATGTACTTGCTTATGATCATGGTTTAAATAGATTAAATAGAAATTGCTCTATTTTCTTGGAAAATGCGGATTATAACAAAAAATATAGTTCACTAATTGTGAAACGCTTAATTTTGCGAATGTATGAACAGAATCCTTTGATTATTCCCACTAAGGATTTGAACCAAAATCCCTTTTTTGGGCATACCAATCTTTTCTATTATCAAATGATATCTGTTTTATTTGCAGTGATTGTAGAAATTCCATTTTCCCTAAGATTAGGATCCTCTTTCGAAGGAAAAAAATTAAAAAAATCTTATAATTTACAATCAATTCATTCAATATTTCCCTTTTTAGAAGACAAATTATCACATTTTCATTATGTGTTAGATGTACTAATACCTTACCCCATCCATCTAGAAATCTTGGTTCAAACCCTACGTTACCGGGTAAAAGATGCCTCTTCTTTGCATTTTTTTCGGTTCTGTCTATACGAGTATTGCAATTGGAAGAATTTTGATAAAAAAAAAAAATCAATTTGGAATCCAATATTTTTCTTGTTCTTATATAATTCTCATGTATGTGAATACGAATCTATCTTTTTTTTTCTACGCAAGCGGTCTTCTCATTTACGATCGACATCTTATGAAGTCCTTTTTGAGCGAATTTTATTCTATGGAAAAATACAACACTTTTTCAAAGTCTTTGTTAATAATTTTCCGGCGATCCTGGGGTTGCTCAAGGATCCTTTCATACATTATGTTAGATATCACGGAAAATGCATTCTGGCAACAAAGGATACGCCGCTTCTGATGAATAAATGGAAATATTATTTTGTTAAGTTATGGCAATGGTATTTTTCCGTATGGTTTCAATCGCAAAAGGTCAA